ATTATAGATTATTCATTGGTAGAATGGAAAGAATTGGAGGAAGAGGAACCCACAGGGAATGAATGGGAAGATCGAAAAGTTGGAAGAAGAAAAGACTTTTTGCTTAGACGCATGGAATTGGCTAAGCATTTTATTCGAACAAATATAGAACCAAAATGGATGGTTTTGTGTCTATTACCAGTTCTTCCTCCTGAGTTGAGACCAATCTATCATATAGATGAGGATAAACTAGTGACCTCGGATATTAATGAAATTTATAGAAGAATTATCTATCGGAATAATACTCTTACAGATCTATTAACAACAAGTATAGCTACGCCAGAAGAATTAATAATATCTCAGGAAAAATTGCTACAAGAAGCCGTGGATGCACTTCTTGATAATGGAATCTGCGGACAACCAATGAGGGATGATCATAATAGAATTTACAAGTCGCTTTCAGATGTAATTGAAGGCAAAGAAGGAAGAGTTCGCGAGACTCTGCTTGGTAAACGAGTCGATTATTCAGGGCGGTCAGTGATTGTCGTGGGCCCTTCACTTTCATTACATCGATGTGGATTACCTCGCGAAATTGCAATAGAACTTTTCCAGGCATTTGTAATTCGTGACCTAATTAGAAAACATCTTGCTTCGAACATAGGAGTTGCTAAGAGTCAAATTCGGAAAAAAAAACCGATTGTATGGGAAATACTTCAGGAAATTCTGGATGACCATCCTGTATTGCTGAATAGAGCGCCTACTCTGCATAGATTAGGCATACAGGCATTCCTCCCCGTTTTAGTGGAAGGGCGTGCTATTTGTTTACATCCATTAGTTTGTAAGGGCTTCAATGCAGACTTTGACGGGGATCAAATGGCTGTTCATGTGCCTTTATCTTTAGAGGCTCAAGCAGAGGCACGTTTACTTATGTTTTCTCATATGAATCTTTTGTCTCCAACTATTGGAGATCCCATTTCTGCACCAACTCAAGATATGCTTAGTGGACTCTATGTCTTAACGAGTGGAAATCGTCGGGGTATTTGTGTAAATAGGTATAATCCATGTAATCGTAGAAACTATCAAAATGAAGATAATAACTATAAGTATACAAAAAAAAAAGAACCCTTTTTTTGTAATGCCTATGATGCAATTGGAGCTTATCGGCAAAGACTAATCAATTTAGGTAGTCCTTTGTGGCTGCGGTGGCGACTAGATCAACGTGTTATTGCTGCAAGAGAAGCTCCTATCGAAATTCACTATGAATCTTTGGGGACCTATTATGAGATTTATGGACACTATCTAGTAGTAAGAAGTATAAAAAAAGACATTCTTTATATATATATTCGAACCACTCTTGGTCATATTTCTCTTTATCGAGAAATAGAAGAAGCCATACAGGGGTTTTGGCAGGGCTGTTGTAATTCTATGCTACCGGCAGGAATTCGAGTCTCGCCGGGTTAACTAGGACTATCATTGCGGAATTTCTACGTGAATCAAGATATAGAAAAGGAAGTTTCCCAATCACTGACTCAAACCCATTGTCAAATTCTACTCAGCGCAACGCAATATGGAGGTACTGATGGCAGAACGGCCCACTCAGGTCTTTCACAATAAAGTGATAGACGGAACTGCCATGAAACGACTTATTAGTCGATTTATTGATCACTATGGAATAGGATATACATCACATATCCTGGATCAAGTAAAGACTCTGGGTTTCCGACAAGCTACCGCCGCATCCATTTCATTAGGAATTGATGATCTTTTAACAATACCCTCTAAAAGATGGCTAGTTCAAGACGCTGAACAACAAAGTTTTATTTTGGAAAAACACCATCATTATGGGAATGTACACGCGGTAGAAAAATTACGTCAATCGATCGAGATATGGTATGCCACAAGTGAATATTTGCGACAAGAAATGACTCCTAATTTTCGGATGACCGATCCTTTTAATCCAGTCCATATAATGTCTTTTTCGGGAGCCAGAGGAAATGCATCTCAGGTACATCAATTAGTAGGTATGAGAGGATTAATGTCGGATCCCCAAGGACAAATGATTGATTTACCCATTCAAAGCAATTTACGCGAAGGACTCTCTTTAACAGAATATATTATTTCTTGCTACGGAGCCCGTAAAGGAGTTGTGGATACCGCTATCCGAACATCAGATGCAGGATATCTCACGCGCAGACTTGTTGAAGTAGTGCAACACATTGTTGTACGTCGAACAGATTGTGGCACCGTTCGAGGTATTTCTGTAAGTCCTCGAAATGGAATGATGGCGGACAGGATTTTTATCCAAACATTAATTGGCCGTGTATTAGCAAATGATATATATATAGGTTCGCGATGCATTGCTACTAGAAATCAAGATATTGGGGTTGGACTTGTCAATAGATTCATAACTTTTAGAGCACAACCAATCTCTATTCGAACCCCCTTTACTTGTAGGAGTACATCTTGGATTTGTCAATTATGTTATGGCCGGAGTCCAGCTCATGACGACCTGGTCGAATTGGGAGAAGCTGTAGGTATTATTGCAGGTCAATCTATTGGAGAACCGGGCACTCAATTAACATTAAGAACTTTTCATACTGGCGGAGTATTCACAGGGGGTACTGCAGAACATGTGCGAGCCCCTTCTAATGGAAAAATAAAATTCAATGAGGATTTGGTTCATCCGACACGTACACGTCATGGACATCCTGCTTTTCTATGTTCTAGAGACTTGTATGTAACTATTGAGAGTGAAGATATTATACACAATGTGTGTATTCCGCCCAAAAGTTTTCTTTTAGTTCAAAACGATCAATATGTAGAATCAGAACAAGTCATTGCCGAGATTCGCGCGAGAACATCCACTTTGAATTTGAAAGAGAAGGTTCGAAAACATATTTATTCTGACTCAGAGGGCGAAATGCACTGGAATACCGATGTGTACCATGCACCTGAATTTACATATGGTAATATTCATCTCTTACCAAAAACAAGTCATTTATGGATATTATTAGGGGAGCCCTGGAGATCTAGTCTAGGCCCCCGTTCGATCCATAAGGATCAAGATCAAATGAATGCTTATTCTCTTTCTGTTAAGCGAAGATATATTTCTAACCCCTCAGTAACTAATAATCAAGTGAGACACAAATTTTTTAGTTCGTATTTTTCTGGTAAAAATCAAAAAGGAGATAGGATTCCTGATTATTCAGAACTTAATCGAATGACATGTACTGGTCGTTGTAATCTCAGATATCCGGGCATTCTCGACGGGAATTCTGATTTATTGGCAAAGAGGCGAAGAAATAGAGTCATCATCCCACTCGACTCGATTCAAGAAGGCGAGAACCAACTAATACCTTCTTCAGGTATCTCAATTGAAATCCCCAGAAATGGTATTCTCCGTAGAAATAGTATTCTTGCTTATTTCGACAATCCTCGATATATAAGAAAGAGCTCGGGACTTACTAAATATGAGACTAGAGAACTGAATTCAATCGTCAACGAAGAGGATTTGATTGAATATCGAGGAGTCAAGGTATTTTGGCCAAAATACCAAAAGGAAGTAAATCCATTTTTTTTTATTCCCGTGGAAGTCCACATTTTGGCCGAATCTTCTTCCATAATGGTGCGGCACAATAGTATTATTGGGGTAGATACACAAATCACTTTAAATAGAAGAAGTCGGGTAGGCGGATTGGTCCGAGTGAAGAAAAAAGCAGAAAAATTTAAACTGATAATCTTTTCTGGAGATATCCATTTTCCTGGCAAGACAAATAAGGCATTCCGATTGATACCACCAGGAGGGGGAAAACAAAATTCCAAAGAATACAAAAAATTGAAAAATTGGCTCTATATCCAACGAATGAAACTTTCCAGGTATGAAAAAAAGTATTTTGTTTTGGTTCAACCTGTAGTCCCATATAAAAAAACGGATGGTATAAATTTAGGAAGACTTTTCCCGGCGGATCTCTTGCAGGAAAGTGATAATCTACAACTTCGAGTTGTCAATTATATCCTTTATTACGACCCAATTCTTGAAATTTGGGACACAAGTATTCAATTAGTTCGGACTTGTTTAGTGTTGAATTGGGACCAAGACAAAAAGATCGAAAAGGCCTGTGCTTCCTTTGTTGAAATAAGGACAAATGGTTTGATTAGAGATTTTATAAGAATCGGCTTAGCGAAGTCACCTATTTCATATACCGGAAAAAGGAACGATCTGCCGGGTTCAGGATTGGTCTCTGAGAATGGATCAGATCGCGCTAATGTCAATCCGTTTTCTTCCATTTATTCCTATTCCAAGGCAAGGATTCAAGAATCCCTTAATCCAAATCAAGGAACTATTCATACATTGTTGAATGGAAATAAGGACTCTCAATCTTTGATCGTTTTGTCATCATCCAATTGTTCTCGAATAGGCCCATTCAACGATGTAAAATCTCCCAATGTGATAAAAGAATCAATCAAAATCAAAAAGGACCCCCTAATTCCAATTAGTAATTCGTTGGGCCCCTTAGGAACAGGCTTTCCAATTTATAATTTCGATTTATTTTCCCATTTGATAACCCATAATCAGATCTTGGTAACTAACTATTTGCAACTTGACAATTTAAAACAGATTTTTCAAATACTGAAATATTATTTACTGGATGAAAATGGTAAAATTTATAATCCCTATTCATGCAGTAACATCATTTTGAATCCATTCAATTTGAATTGGTATTTTCTCCATTACAATTATTGTGAAGAGACATCTACAATCGTTAGTATTGGGCAGTTTCTTTGTGAAAATGTATGTATAGCCAAAAAAGGACCGCATTTAAAATCAGGTCAAGTTCTAATTCTTCAAGTTGACTCTGTGGTAATACGATCAGCTAAGCCTTATTTGGCTACTCCAGGAGCAACTGTTCATGGACATTATGGGGAAATCCTTTACGAAGGAGATACATTAGTTACATTTATATATGAAAAATCAAGATCTGGTGATATAACGCAAGGTCTTCCAAAAGTGGAACAGGTGT